TAAAGTAGTAAAAATTCTGGGAAGAACCAAAGCTCCAGATTTGGTATAGGATGACTTAGTATTTCTGCATTCATTCCCATCCAATCCCATTTTTTTTTATTGGAGGAATTGCTTTCTTCATCTTGATGAACCATAAGATAAAAAGGTTTTTTTTTATCAATTTTCGCAATTAGTTGATAATTAGAATTAGTAGCCTCGGTCTTAGTATTTTGATTCTTGTTGGTATTGACCTTGACCCAGGCTTCAATATCTATTTTTTTTCTAAGACAAAAATTGATGATTTTCCAATCAAAATATTTTCGATCCGTATTTTTTTCCATATATATAATATCACTTTTGCCTAGAAAATTATTGATAGGTATATAGGCTAATCTATCAGATCTTTTTCTTTTCTGTGTGTTGTAATTATAAGAATTCTTTTGAGTCTTATTTACTTGGAATGGTGATCTATAAATGGATGGGTCCTCCTTCTTTTCATAATTAATAATAGATCTATAAGATAAAAGATTATATATATAGTATTTTTGAAAATTATCTTTCTGATTTGGTAATAAATATACTTTGTAATCGCTTTGTTTTTTATAATATAATTGTTCTTTTTCATATGAATCCTCTTTCTTTAAATTTGTATCTTGAATTGTATGGCATTGATTGGTGCTATTTCGCCACTTTTGTGCTATTAATTTAGACCATCTAATCTGAGATAAATGGTATTGATAATGACCTATTAACCAGCCTTTCCATTGATTTTTTTTCGAGTTCCGAAGTTTCTTAGCTTTGAATTCAGAATCAATTATTCCTTGTCTTCCAAAATAAGTTTTTATTGAAGTTTTAAGAAAAAGAGGTGTTCCGTGATATTCAAGAATAGATCTTAACTTGTTTAATTTAAGAACTTGGATTTGTGACAATTTGTAAAATACATATGCTTGTGAGAAGGAGGATAATTCATCAACATTCTGTGGATTATTATTACTAATATTATAAAAGGATTTTTGTATAGTTGAAATAAAGTAAATTTTCGTTTCATTAGTTTTATTGCCTTTTTCGTGATTTTTTTTAATATTTAAAATGGGTTTATCAATAAGAGTTTTTGTTGATTCAAGAAAAAGTTTTGTATGCATTCTGGGAATATTAATCATAGATAGAAGTATATCTATGTATATCTTTTCAATGAAAAATTGAAAAAAAAAATAAAAATTACGAATTAATCGAGCGCTGCGTCTTTTTAATATTTGCCAAATAGTTTTTGGTAATTCGAATCTTTTAGCATTCGAACTACTTTTATTAGTATTAGGACTAACATTTATTCCTGGAGTCACTTTTTTTTTTTCTTTTGTAATTTTTTCGATTTTTTTTCTAATTGTACTTGTTCTATCAGTTAGATCCTTCATTTTTTTTTCTGTCAGTAAATAATTTGCCCAACTTGTAGATCTAATTTGATTCACGGATTCATGAATTATTTGATTACGCATTATAGAATCTTTTTCTTTTTTCGTTTCGCTTGATTTATCTACTTCTTTCAATCTACTAAATAGAATTCTTTTTATTTTTGAGATTTCTTTTATTATTATTTTTAAAAATAGAATACTTTTGCTAAACCATTTGTTTGTTTTTTTTGAGACAGTTAGAAAAAACCTTGTTCTTGCTTTTAAAACTTGTAGAATTATAAAGTCTTTTTTTTTGAAGTTTCCAATTTTTTTTTCTAGTTTCTTTAAAATAGGTCCAAAAAAGGAAGGCCGTTTTCGGGGAGAACCAAAAGGAAGTTCAGTTTCCATTCCCCAAACTGTTAAAAAAGAAAAATCCTCTTTTTGCCCTTTCTTTTTCATTCGATCTATATAAGAAGACCCTAACTTAGACCCGTACCAAGGTTTTAGACAGAAAGGAAATAGTATTTTTATCTGAATGCCGTCTAGTAACCAATTTTTTGGAAATTCTCTTTTTGATAATTGAACACCATTATAGGTGCATTTAATATGTATTTCTTTATTCCATTCCTTGAAATCCTCAGACCATTCAGGAAATTGCAATAGTAGTATACGGACAATATTTTTAGCTATTATTAATGAAGGTAATAGAATATATTTTCTAAGAGTCGATTGAATTATTAACATTAAACCTCTTACTGCTTGTGCAAATGGGATCGTATCCCAGGCTTCTGCTATTTCTATTCGTGCTTTTTCCTTTCTTTTGTTCTCTTCTTTTTTTTCTTCTATAGAATCTGAAATTTTTAGTTCGGCTCCCTCTCTCATCCAGTTTCGAAAAATGAGTTTCATTAGCCCAGAGGTATCAAAAAAAAGAGGGTCCGGCTTGTATATTCTGTTCAAAAAGAGGAGAGAATGCGCATTTGCTTGAAAGAGTTCCCCAATAACTGTTTTACGTCTTTGTGCTCGCATAGAACCTTTGATTATGTCTCGACGAAAATCCGATTGTTGTGAATAGCGTATCAAAGCCACTTCGTCTGTTTTATCAGGATTTGGAATATCTTTATTATCATTATTTC